AGTAGTTTTTCAAAATCGAAAAGAATTTTTGTAATTGTAATAAAAATAAATAAAAAATGAAGCTATTATTATCTTATCCATTATTATCTTACTTACATCAAGAATTTGATTATACCCACTTGTTGATATTATGGAGGATCCAAATAAGGTTTTTGATTTACGAAAAACAGTTATAATCGGAAAACGAGGCGATATAGATTGGGTCTATTCAAAAATTTGAATGTTTTAATCAAGGGTTCATACGGAAAACCTTGTCGGATTTTATCAATTATTTAGTATTAGAATATTACAATCATTTTTCTTGAAAAAATCATTCATTTTTCTAGGACAAGATGAACGCTCTCATCGAAAACTTACAGCAGCTTGCCAAACAAAGGCTAAGAGAAAAAAGAGTAGAGGTATGACTGGCATAAAATCTACGATTGGACTCAAAAAAGCGTAAGCCTCAGGTAATTTGACGAAGAAAAAACTACTCGAATAAAGGGCAGAATTAAGACAGATCAAACTAAAGATATTAAGCATAACAGACATTTTTTTTTTATTGCATTTTGATTGAGTTATTGATAGAAAGAAAAATTGAAGCAAAAAATCCTTCTTTTTTTTTGAACTTACTCACTCAATCAAAAAACCTTCTACTCTCCATTGAGAATAGAAGAAATTCTACTTTCATACAATATCTTAATGGAATTCTATATAATGATCAATAAATTCATTTGAATTCTATACCTACATGTGCAAAATACTAACAACAGAATCGAAGAGATTTTTTGGTTAGTTGGGCTAGAATTGACGAACAATCAATAACAATATTAGGCTTTATTAGTGTAGAATAGAAATATAAGTGGGGCGTGGCCAAGTGGTAAGGCATCGGGTTTTGGTCCCGCTATTCGGAGGTTCGAATCCTTCCGTCCCAGAACATATGTAATTTAAGATTGCATTTTAATGTTTCTAAAGTTTAATATTGTATATAAAAAAGTGAATTCTTTCTGCTAATGATTTTAACCAAAATGAATCTTATTTTTTTTTCACATTTGATCAAATAACGGAGAATAAGTGTTCAAATGATATGCTGATACAAGCGAATCTGTTGGAGATTTAGGCAAGATGGGGTTATAGATTACGATTACACGAATTTGAATTTCAAAAAAAGTTTGCCTTTAATCATATATACAATACATCCCCTATATATTCATATATAATATAGAAAGTAGTTATTTTTTTTTATTCATCCCAGAAAATAAATTGGATTTTTCCAATCTAATCTATTAGTAAATTTCGATTTTTTTTATTAATTCTTAATTTATTATTAAATTAAGGGTTAAGCTCAAAACGAAAACATGAATTTATATTTTTTAGGGATGTCATCCTTATTGTAAAAAAATTAACATTATATCACTAATAATATCTTATAATAACGTAAGATATATTCCATATCCATGTATTGACTGGCCTGACTGAACCAATGACTATTCATGATTTCATAATTGAATCAACCGCATACTGGTTCCAAATTTGAGGAATGTTATGGTAAAACTTCGTTTGAAACGATGTGGTAGAAAGCAACGTGCGACTTGAAGGACATGATCCGTTGTGGATTCTGATATCCATCATTCTATAATAAAGTATGCTCTTGACTCGACATCCTTTGTTCTGTTCTATTCGAACTCACATTGCATGGGTATAATGAAAATAGTACATGATGGAGCTCGAGTAAGAAGGTATTAAGCTATTTGTCAAGGGAGAAAGGTCTAGGGTTAGTGTCAATCAATAAGCGAGAACAACTTCGTAAGTATATTTTGGACAGAGAAATCAAAAGGATCAAAATAAAAAAAATTTCAAATCCTAAAGGAAAATCATTTGTTGGAATTGATAAAACCTTTTTGATAAAATGCAAATTATATATATCGTTGGGAATCTGCTGTCCATATGATTCTATTCTTTGATAGAATGAAATAACAAAAAAGGCATGTTGCTGCCATTTTTGAAAGGATTCAAAATCAACGAAGTAATGTCTAAACCCAATGATTCAAAAAAAAAGATAAAAATTTCCGGAACAAGGAAATGCCCTTTTAATTGTTAATTGTCGCAACAATTGGATTTGGATCATAATACCGAATTCAAATTGATTCTAAATGAGACACTAAAGGGTATTTGAGACTGCTCAATAAATGAAATACCAAAGGATTTTCTTTTGAGCTATTTGCGAGTTATTCAACTTGAGTTATGAGTATAGAAATGATTTTTTTAGGAAATAAAGAGATGAAAAGGACTTAATTCTTAGTCTAATTCATTTGATGATTTTATGGACTTATTTGATTGGGCATTCTAATTTATATATACCTAACTTTGAATCATTTTTCTCGAGCCGTACGAGGAGAAAACCTCCTATACGTTTCCAGGGGGGGGTGTTGTTGATCTAATCTATCCCAATGAGCCGTCTATCGAATTGTTGCAATTGATGTTCGGTCCCGAAGAGAGGGAAGAGATTTGCAGAAAGTGG